AATAAGATGCCTGATTAAAGGATTATTTTGATAGAATAAATTAAGTATAAATTACTCTTATTGTAAATTAAAGAATTAAACTTTAACCTTAAGTATCAAAAACTTACGTGCATATTACACCTTTCCACAAAAAGATAAGCTAATATAAGCTAGTAGGCCCATAACCTAAATATAGAATTAATTTTCTTCTTTTTAATGTTATTAAATCTAGAAATCATATTTCACTTTTGCATAATAATAGGGGTTATTATTGCAACAGGGTCAAATAATTGATTTACGATATGGATTGGATTAGAATTATCATTAATATCCTTTATTCCAATTATATCTAATAAAACAAAACTAAATTCAGAATCTTGCATTAAATACTTTATCATTCAAAGACTAAGTTCTTCAATTATAATAATAGGGGTTATTATAATATCAACAAGAACAAATTACAAATTAATATTAGCCTTATCCATCATATTAAAATTAGGTATAAGACCCTTCCACACTTGAGTAATTTCCATTGCTGAAGGTATTAATTATAATTCTATTTTTATTATATTAACCATTATGAAATTAGCACCAATTAATATATTGTCATATATAAGTATAAATTTGAGATTACTAATCATTATGAGATTAATTATGGGTTCAATTTCAGGATTAAATCAAAATTCCATCAAAAAAATAATTTCTTATTCATCAATTTTTAATTTGTCTTTTATTATTTCATGCATTAATAATTTTTATATTTGAATTACATATTTCATTATTTACTCAATTTCATTACTATTAATAACTATAATTATCATAAAAACGAATTTCCTATATGTAAATCAACTAATCTTAAATAATTTTAATAAATCAATTAAATTAACATTATGAATAATTCTACTGTCCATAGGTGGATTCCCACCTTTATTAGGATTTTTTGGAAAACTTATAGTGTTAATATACATCTTTAATACAAAAAACAGATTAATATTGATATTAATAATTTTAGGATCATTAATTGTAATATTCTTTTATATACGAATAATTTTCTTGTCCATTATGTTTTTTAGAGATTTAATTAAATGAAATATTTCATTTAAAATTAAATTTAACTCATTTATCTTAATTTCAACATTAATAATTCCCATCATCTTATTTAACTTAAAATCCTAATAGGATTTTAAGTTAAATAAACTATTAACCTTCAAAGTTAAAATTGCCTAAACATGTAAATTCTAATCCTAAACAAAGTATCATTAAATTTGCAATTTAATATTTTTATTAAACTATTAGAACTTATTAGGAGAAATTTAATTCATACATAAATTTACAATTTACTACCTATAATTCAGTCATCCTAATAAATGATGAATAAATGATTATTTTCTACTAATCACAAAGATATTGGAACCTTATATTTTATTTTTGGAATTTGATCAGGAATCGTAGGTATAATAATAAGATTAATAATTCGACTTGAATTAAGACAACCTGGGCCAATAATAAATAATGACCAAGTATATAACACATTAGTTACTGCTCACGCCTTAATTATAATTTTTTTTATAGTTATACCAATTATGATTGGGGGATTTGGAAATTGACTCTTACCATTAATAATTGGATCACCTGATATAGCATTTCCACGATTGAATAATATAAGATTCTGACTTTTACCACCATCATTAACATTATTATTAATTAGATCTACTGTGGAGTTAGGAGTTGGTACTGGATGAACATTATATCCTCCTTTATCATCACATTTAGCTCATTCATCACCATGTGTAGACATAGCAATCTTTTCTTTACATTTAGCTGGTATTTCCTCAATTTTAGGAGCTATTAATTTTATTACTACTGTAATTAATATACGACCAATAGGAATAAAAATAGATCAAACCCCCTTATTTGTATGATCAGTATTAATTACAGCACTACTATTATTATTGTCACTTCCAGTATTAGCAGGAGCTATTACTATATTATTAACAGATCGTAACATTAATACATCATTTTTTGATCCATCAGGTGGAGGAGATCCTATCTTATTTCAACATTTATTCTGATTTTTTGGACATCCTGAAGTCTACATTCTTATTTTACCAGGGTTTGGATTAATCTCACATATTATTATTCAAGAAAGAGGAAAAAATGAATCCTTCGGATTTATCGGTATAATTTATGCAATAATATCCATTGGTATTCTAGGGTTCGTAGTTTGAGCTCACCATATATTTACAGTAGGAATGGATGTAGATACACGGGCCTATTTTACATCAGCAACTATAATCATTGCTGTACCTACTGGAATTAAAGTATTTAGTTGACTAGCTACTATGCACGGAGTTTATAAAAATATAAATATCTCAATATTATGGTCATTAGGATTTATTTTTCTATTTACAATTGGGGGATTAACAGGAATCATTTTATCTAATTCATCAATTGATATTATTTTACATGACACTTATTATGTAGTAGCCCACTTCCACTATGTTCTATCAATAGGAGCAGTATTTGCAATTATAGCAGGATTTATTAATTGATATCCTTTAATTGTAGGACTAACCTTAAATACAAAATGATTGAAAATCCAATTCACTATTATATTTATCGGAGTTAATTTAACCTTTTTCCCTCAGCATTACTTAGGATTAAGAGGTATACCTCGACGTTACTCTGATTATCCAGACCTTTACACTTCTTGAAACCTAATTTCTTCTTACGGAAGATTGATTTCAACAATAAGAATTATAATCTTAATAATCATTATTTGAGAAAGATTAGTATCAAAACGAATTATTTTATTTAATTTAAATAATCAATCATCAATAGAATGATTACAACTAATACCTCCTCAAGAACATTCATATAATGAATTACCATTAATCTCACAATTCTATTGTGGCAGACTTAATGTAATGAATTTAAGATTCATCAATAAATATAATTATTTCTTTAGAAATAAATTCATGAATATCAAAATTTATACAAGATGCATCATCACCTATTATAGAACAATTAATTTTATTCCATGATCATGGAATAATAATTATTATAATAATCACTGTAATAGTTGCTTATATAATTATTTCATTAATAACAAGAAAATTTATTAGACGTTCTTTAATCGAAAACCAAACAATCGAATTAATCTGAACATTAATACCAGCAATTACATTAATTTTTATTGCCCTCCCATCATTACGAATTTTATATATTATTGAAGAATCAATAAAACCATTAATAACTATTAAAATTATTGGACATCAATGATACTGATCATATGAATATTCAGACTTTAATAAACTAGAATTTGATTCCTATATGAAACCTACAAATAATTTAAATTTAGATGAATTTCGACTATTAGATGTTGATAATCGAATAATTATCCCGTACAATACTATAATTCGAATTTTGGTTACATCGTCAGATGTTATTCACTCCTGAACAGTACCTTCTACAGGTACTAAAATTGATGCAACTCCGGGACGAATTAATCAAGGAAATTTATTAATAATTCGACCTGGGTTATATTTTGGTCAATGTTCCGAAATTTGTGGATATAATCATAGATTTATACCTATTGTAATAGAAAGAATTAACTTAAAATCATTTATACAATGAACTCTTTTATCATTAAGATACTTAAAATTGCAAGTGTTGATCTCTTAAATCAAATTATGGTAGTAATAGCAAATACCCTTAGTGAAGAGATTAGTTTTAAAAAAAATTTTAATTTGTCAAATTAAAGATGTTATATTCATCTCTTTATCCCTCAAATATCACCTTTATGATGATTAACATTAGCAGTTATATTTAACTTACTAACTATAATAACAATATCCATAATATATTTTAATCTAAAAATTGAATTAAATATAAATAAATCAATAAAAAAAAATAAACTTAACTGAAAATGATAATAAATTTATTTTCAACCTTTGACCCATGTACTGGAATATTATCTATAAACTGATTAGCATCCTCAATTATTATAATTTTAATAAATTATAACTATTGAATTAATCTTAACAATTACTCTAACTTAATTCTAACAATCATTAACTACATAAAAATAGAATTAAATAGTATTACAGAACATAAAAAATCAACACTATTATTTATAAGAATAGGAATCTTTATTCTAATTAATAATATAATAGGACTATTACCATACATTTTTACATCATCATCACATCTGGTATTTTCTATTTCAATAGCTTTACCTATATGATTATCTTTCTTTTTTTTTGGATGAATTAATAAAACAAACTTAATATTTACTCATTTAGTACCTATAGGTACTCCTTCATTACTTATACCATTTATAGTTCTTATTGAAACAATTAGAAATTTAATCCGACCTGGTTCTCTAGCAGTCCGACTAACAGCTAATATAATTGCAGGTCATCTTCTAATATCATTACTAGGAAATAGATGCAGAATTTTAATAACGTTATTATTTATAATTACATTTATTATATTAATAATTTTTGAAACCGCAGTATCCATAATTCAATCATATGTATTTATAACTTTAACCACATTATATTCTAGAGAAATTTAAATGAAAAATCACCCATTTCACTTAGTTGAAAAAAGACCTTGACCAATTATTAGATCAATAGCATTATTAACACTTACATCAGGAATAGTCAATATATTTTTTAATAACAATATAAACTTAATATTAATTGGTTTAATAATTACATTATTATGTATAATACAGTGATGACGAGATGTAATTCGAGAATCAACATTTCAGGGATTACATACAAAAACAGTTATAAAAAATATAAAAATAGGAATAATTATATTTATTTTATCAGAAATTATATTTTTCGCTGCATTTTTCTGAGCATTCTTTCATAGAAGACTATCTCCATCAATTGAGATTGGTATAAATTGACCACCATTAAACATTAAATCCTTTAATCCCATAAGAATTCCTTTATTAAACACAATAATTCTATTATCATCAGGAGTATCCTTAACATGAGCTCACAGATCAGTATTAACAAAAAATTACACACAATCAATAAAAAGAATAATAATTACAATTGCACTAGGAATTTACTTCTCATTACTTCAACTATATGAATATTATGAATCACCATTCAGAATCTCAGATTCAGTATATGGATCATCATTTTTTATAAGAACAGGATTTCATGGAATTCACGTTATAATCGGTACAACTTTTATTTATATCTCTAGAATACGAATTAAAAAACTTCACATCTCTAGAAATCATCATGTAGGATTTGAATGTTCAGCTTGATATTGACATTTCGTAGATGTAGTTTGACTTTTATTATATATTTCGATCTACTGATGAGGTAGATAATTCATTTAGTATATAAAGTATATTTAACTTCCAATTAAAAGGATTAATAATAAAAATGAATAATCATAATATTAATAAAATCCATACTATTAATCGTAATACTAATATTAACCTTAACTATTATAATTACATTAATTAGAAAAAAATCAATAACTGATATACAAAAAATATCACCATTTGAATGTGGTTTTAATCCTATATCTAATAAACGTTTACCATTCTCTATTCATTTCTTTATAATTGCAATCATTTTCTTAATTTTTGATGTAGAAATTGTAATTATTATACCCATAATCTACTCAATTAAATTTTCAATAATTAAATTTTGAAGACTTACATGTACTAGATTTATTATAATTCTACTTTTAGGGTTATATTATGAATGATACAACGGATTACTAAACTGAACCAATTAAAGTTATAGTTAATAATAACATTTAATTTGCAATTAAAAAGTCCTAATATAGGTTTCTTTATAATTACATTGAAGTAAAAAATTACATTTAGTTTCGACCTAACCTTGTGGATCTAATAAATAATCCCTGTGTTTAATTGAAGCCAAAATAGAGGCAATCTATTGTTAATAGAAAAATTGACTAATATCCAATTAATAGGATAAATGTAATAATAGTAGCCGCTAACTAACTATAAAAGCGGTTAAATTCCGTTATATCCTTATTCATTTAGTTTATAGAAAACATTTTATTTTCATTAAAAAAAAGAATAACAAATCAATGAACTGTAATCAGAAATAAAATTTTTCTCCTTAATATCTTCAATATTAAACTCTAATAAGCTATAAATACATATTAACAATAAAAATACTAACAAATAAGAAATTATAAAAACTTTAATAGTATTATTTAAATAAAATTGAAATAATAATGATAAACTTTTCAAATAATAATATAAACCTGAAGTTAAATAAAATTCACCTCAAAATAATACCTTATAATAACTAAAACAATAATTAAAAAAATTGTTAATTAAAAATCTAGAATAACCAAATATAAATCACATATTATTATTAAAAAAATAATAATCAAAAAAAACAGAATAAGAAAAACTATTAAATTCTATACCTAATCAAAACCCACAAAAAATAAAAACCAATGATATTAACTTTAAATCTATGGGTAAAAACAATCAAACTATATCTAAATTAATTAATCAATTAAGTATACAACCAAAAACAACAGATATAATAGTTATTACTATAACTCTTAATCCTATATAATTAAATTCGTCCTTTTCACAATTAATAGGAACAAAATTCAAAGACCCTAAAAGAGAATAATATATAAGACGAATAGAATAACAACAAGTTATTCCTAAACTTAAATAAAAACTAAAACAAATTAAGTAATTAAATCCTATAAAAACATAATTCTCAATAATTATATCTTTAGAATAAAACCCAGATATAAAAGGAATTCCACATAAAGCCATATTAGAAATATTAAAACAACAAGTTGATAAAGGTAAGAACCTACAACACCCTCCTATAAACCGAATGTCCTGATTATCTAAATAATAATAAATATAAATCCCAGAACATAAAAATAATAAAGATTTAAATATAGCATGAGTAAGTAAATGATAAAAAGAGTAATCTATTAACCCTATAAAAATAGAAGATATTATTAATCCTAACTGTCTTAAAGTAGAAAAAGCAATAATCTTTTTTAAATCAAATTCAAAATTAGCACAAAATGAAGAAAAAATTATAGTAAATAAACCAACCAAAATAAAAAAATAATTAAAAACACATAAATTTCTAAAAAAACGCATAACTAAATATAATCCAGCAGTTACTAATGTAGATGAATGTACTAAAGCAGAAACTGGGGTTGGGGCAGCTATAGCTGCCGGCAATCAACACGAAAATGGGACCTGAGCTCTTTTAGTAAAAGATGAAAAAATTAATAATAATAAAATATTATTATCCAAACAATAATTATAAAAGATAAAATTTCAACTACCAAACGATATTATTCAACCAATCCCAATCAAAATACCAATATCACCAAGACGATTAGTTAAACAAGTAATTATACCAGATAAATTACTATTAACAGATCTATAATAAACTACCAAACAATAAGATACAAGTCCAAGACCATCTCAACCTAACAAAATTCTAATTATATTTGGTCTAATAATTATTAAAATCATACTTAAAATAAAAAGTAAAACAAGATACATAAAACGATTAGACGATATTCTACCATAACCTATATAAAAGGATCTATACATAATTACTATAGATGAAATAAATAAAACAACTGAAATAAACAAAGTCGACCTTCAATCTAAAATTACCACATAATAAAAAACTAAGGAATTAATATATAAAAACTTATACTCAAAAAAAATACAAAACTTAGTTAAAATAAAAATTAAACCTAAATAAAAAGAAAAAATAGACATTAAAACTAAAAAAATAAATCAATACATATACTTATTAATCAAAACCCAAGACAATAATGTATCTAAAGTACCACAAACTTTAATTTTATTTTAAACTACTTAAGTAATTAAAAAATCATAAAAAAAAATAATAAAATAATTAAAGGTAACAAATGACAAATTAATAATAAAATTTCAGAAACAAAAACATTAGAATGTGAATACATATAATTAAAACTACCATGCTGTGAAAATCTATATAAATAAAAACTAAAACATGCACATAAAAATGAACCAATTAATAAATAAAAATAAGAAAATTCAAAATAATAAATAGATCTAATAATAATTATGAACTCTCTAATAAAATTAATTCTAGGTGGACAACCCATATTAAATATTCTAAATAAAAATCAAAATAAACTTAATGTAGGCATAAAAAAAATTATCCCCTTAACTAAATATAAACTACGAGAAAATAAACGTAAATAACAAATATTAGCTAAACAAAATAATCCTGAAGAACATAAACCATGTGAAATAAGTAAAATTAAAGAACCAAATAAACCTATCTTTCTTATAGATAAAATACCTATCAAACATAATATTATATGAGAAATAGAAGAATAAGCAATTAAACATTTTACATCAACCTGTACAATACAAACAAAACCTACCATAATTAAACCTAATATAGACAAAGAAAATCAAATATAATTAAAATAATAACAAAAATACTCATTTAAATAAATAAACCGAATTAAACCATAACCTCCAATTTTTAATATTAAACCAGCCAAAATCATAGAACCTGAAATAGGAGCTTGAACATGAGCCTTTGGCAATCAAAAATGTAATATAAATATAGGTAACTTAATTATAAAAGGAATTACCATCATTAAATGAAATAAGAAATTAAATTCAAAACACAAATTAAATACAAAACTAATACTATAAAAATCTAAATAAATAAAAATAATAAACAAAAAAAGAGGTAATGAACCAAATAAAGTATAAAAAAATAAATATAATCCTGAAATTAAACGTTCCGGTTGATAACCCCAACCTAAAATTAAAATCATTAAAGGAATAAGAATAAACTCAAAAGAAATATATATAATAAACATGTTTATTGATGAAAAAATAAAAAAAAGAAATAAACAAATTAAATAATTAATAAAAACAAAAAATAAATAATTATATTTTAATAAATAACATCTAGCTAAACTTATTAATCTAATAATATAAAATCTCAAAATAATTAAAATATAAGAAACATAATCAACCCCAAATAAATAACCTACACAACTAAATCTAAAATTAACATTAACTAAAATAAACAACAAAATAAATAATATATAAATAAATTGATATAAATATCAAAAATTAAAATAAAAAATTGGGATCATAAAAAACAAATAAAATAAATAACTTATCATATAAATATAGAACTTAAAAAATCATTAGAATGACAACGAATTATTAAAACAATAAGTCTAAGACCTAAAACCCCTTCACAAACATAAAAACATAATAAAACGATATAAATATATAATGATCTAAAAAAAAGCAAACAATATAAATAAATAATTAATAATAAATAAATAATAATAAATTCTAAACTAATTAGACAAATAAACATATGCTTACGAACAAAAGATAAAGATATTACTCCAAAAAATACAAGCAAAAAAACTCAATTAAACATTAGTTTTAATAATTTAATATAAAATATTAATCTTGTAAATTAAAAACGAATTAGTTCTTAAAACATCAGTAAAATGATTATTACTCATATCTTTAGTCCCCAAAACTTAAATTTTATTTAAACTATTAACTGAAATAAAAACTATTATAATAAAATTAATAATAATTATATCAATTATATCATTAATAATAAAAAGACCAATATCCATAAGTACAACTTTACTAATTCAAACACTATGATCTATCATATTAATAAATACAATTAATAATTATTCTTGAATCCCAATAATTACATTCCTAACAATAATTGGTGGATTATTAATTATTTTCATATACATAAGAAGAATTACTTCAAATGAAAAATTTAAATTAAATACAAAACTACTTATAGTATTAACTTTAATGATAATACCAATAGAAGAACTAATAAGAAATTATCAAAATCAAGAAGAACAAAATTTAGAAACAAAATTAAATACAATAATATCATTAACAAAAATATATAATAAATCAATAATAATAACAATACTAATAATCTTATACCTAATACTAACAATAATTACAGTAAATAAAATTATTAAAATATTTGAAGGACCATTACGATCAAACACATATGAATAAATCAATCTTAAAATCAAATAAATTACTAATAATTATAAGAAATTCATTAATTTATCTACCTACTCCTTCTAACCTAAGAATATGATGAAACTTTGGATCATTATTAGGAATATGTATAATAATACAAATTATTTCCGGGTTATTTTTATCTATACATTATACAGCCAACATTGAGATAGCATTCTCAAGAATTAGTCATATTATACGAAATATCAATTATGGGTGAATAATTCGAACAATTCACTCCAATGGTGCTTCATTATTCTTTATATGTATATTTATACACATTGGACGAGGAATATACTACTCTTCATATAAATATACACAAACCTGATACTCCGGAATAATAATTATAATATTAACCATAGCAACAGCATTTTTAGGTTACGTATTACCATGGGGACAAATATCATTTTGAGGTGCAACAGTAATCACAAACTTACTTTCAGCTATCCCATATATAGGTGAAATATTAGTAAACTGAATTTGAGGGGGGTTCGCAGTAGGAAACCCCACTTTATCACGATTTTTCTCAATACACTTTATTTTACCATTCATTTCAACAATAATTATTATTATTCACTTGTTCCTATTACACCAAACTGGATCAAGAAATCCTATTGGAATTAAATCACAAATTGATAAAATACCATTTCACCCCTATTATACAATTAAAGATTTAATAGGAATAACATCCACCTTAATATTATTACTAACCCTTAATATAATAGAACCATATATTTTATCTGATCCCGACAATTTTACCACTGCAGATCCTATAGTAACCCCAGTTCATATTCAACCTGAATGATACTTCTTATTCGCTTATGCTATTTTACGATCTATTCCTAATAAACTAGGAGGAGTTATAGCACTATTAATATCAATTATAATCCTATCAATTATACCCAAATCAATAAAAATAAAATTCAAAAGACTTAGATTTTACCCAATAAGACAAATATTATTTTGAACATTTTTATCAACTTTCATCTTATTAACATGAATTGGATCACAACCAGTTGAGCCTCCCTATATTAATACAGGAATTATATTAACAATTATATATTTCTTATACTTTATAATAGACCCAATCATAATTAAATTATGAGACAAAATAATCAATTAGTTAATTAGTTTAAAATTAAAACCTATATTTTGAAAATATATGATAGATCACTATTTATTAACTTTACAAAAAAAAATGATAATAAAGGAAAAGCCTTAAAAGGCTAAAAAAAAATAAATAATTCAAAGATAATGGTAAATAAACCCTCCAAGCCAAATACATAAGCTTATCATATCGATATCGAGGTAAACATGAACGAACTCAAACATAAAGAAAACAAATAAAATTAATCTTTAAATAAAAAAAAAATGACATAAAATTAGCCCCAAGAAAAACCATACAAGTAATTAATCTTATAAAAATAATTCTAGAATACTCAGAAATAAAGAGAAAAGCAAATCCACCAGATCTATACTCAACATTAAAACCAGAAACCAATTCTCTTTCACCTTCTGCAAAATCAAAGGGACTACGATTAGTTTCAGCCATACAACAAGAAACTCAACATAAAAAAATAGGTAAAGAAATATATACAAATCAAATAATAGTTTGTAATAACTCTAAATCAATAAAATTATAAGTACCTAATAACAAAAAATAACATAATAGAAATAATGATAATGAAACTTCATAAGAAACAGCTTGCGAAATACTACGAATACATCCTAATATAGAATAAACACTATTAGAAGATCAACCACAAACCATAATCCCATATACTCCTAATGAAGAACATACAAGAAAAAACAATAAACCATAATTAAAATTAACACAATTAAATAAAAAAGGATACAATAATCAAATAAAAAGAGACTGAACTAAACTATAAATAGGACATGAAAAATAAATAAAAGAATTAGAATTAATAGGAAAACAAAATTCCCTTAAAAATAATTTAACTCCATCTCTAAATGGTTGTAATAAACCAACAAATCCTACCTTATTAGGACCTTTTCGATACTGAATATAACTTAAAACCCTACGCTCTAATAAAGTAAAAAACCCAACAGAAAAAAGAACTATAATAATCAAAAAAAAAAAACTTAAAATATAAATTATTAGATATGTATTTACACATATAATTAAAGTCTAAATTTAACACAATAATTCTGCCAAACTAATATTAATAATTAAAAATAATAAAAGATTAAATTAAACGGTCCTCTCGTACTAGATTAAATAAATAACTTTTAGATAGAAACCAACCTGGCTCACACCGGTTTGAACTCAAATCATGTAAGAAATAAAAGTCGAACAGACTTAAAAATGGAAAACCTACCCCCCAAAATAATCTTAATTCAACATCGAGGTCGCAAACTTTAATATAAATATGAACTTACCATTAAAATTACGCTGTTATCCCTAAGGTAACTCTGTCTTATAATCATATAAATAAGGATCAAAAAATTATAAATAAATAAGAAAAAAAATTAAAGTTAAATTTAATAATCACCCCAACTAAAATGATCAATTAAAAATAAATTTATTAACCTAAATAAAAAATAATTTAAACAACTATTAAAGTTCTATAGGGTCTTCTCGTCCCAAAAATCCAAGTATGCTTTTTCACATACAAATAAAATTATAATAATAAAATAAATAAAAATAATTCCTCATTTAATCATTCATACCAGAATTCAATTAAAAAACTAATTATTATGCTACCTTTGTACAGTCAATATACCGCAGCTATTTAAAATTAATCATTGAGCAGATATTACTTTTAAAATTTAAATACTAAAAGAAATGTTTTTGATAAACATTTGAAAATTAATATTTGTCGAGTTCATTTTAAATTAAATTTAAATTATACTAATTTAATCAAAATTAAAAATAAAAAACAATTATCTAAATTAAACTAATTAAATATTAAATAAAAAATAATCTAAAAATACAAATTCAAATTTATTAAAAACTAAATAAAAATACAATCATTAATAAAAATTTAAATCAAAAAATTTTAATAAAAAATAAAGATTATCCCTTATTAAATATATTATAAAAAATAATTAAAATTTAATTTAATTTTAGTTAACCAGATATAAAAAAGAACGAATAACTTTTAACTACCGAGTTAAAATTATAAATTATTATAACACATAAAAATAATAAACAACCCAAATCTCTTTAAATTCGGGAAAAAAATAATAAATATAAAAATAAAATAACCCTGATACAAAAGGTACAAAAATTTATTCAATAATAAAAAATATAATCCTTAACAGTTAAAATAAAAAATCAATTCTTAATAATACTAAAAAAATATAAATATAGAAAAAAAAAAAAAAAAAAAAGTAATTATATTACTCAAAACAAACTAATTAGCAATCTTCAAATTAATGTAAATAATCCACTTTAAATATAAGCTATATTTTGTATCATCTAACCCTTCCTTCCGGAAGGGTTACTTTGTTACGACTTATCCCTGAAGGAGTGACGGGCAATATGTACATTAATTTTAACTAAATTCAAAATAATTAATTAATTAAATTTACTATCAAATCTAAAAATATAAACTAAACCAGCTTAAATTAAATTATAATTAAAACTAAAATAACCCATATAAACTATAATAAAAACTACACCTTGACCTAAAATTAACGATTAATCTAAAAGAAAATAATTCTAATAAAACATCCATAAACATAGAGATATATAAGTAAATAAAAAGTATAAACTATCGTGGTTTATCAATTAATATACAGGATCCTCTGATAAATAACTAACCGCCAAATTCTTTGAGTTATGAAGATCAAATACTACTTTTATTCAAGTTTATTATTAAATCAAAAGAATACTAGGGTATCTAATCCTATTTTAAATAACTAAAATTATAATAAATTTAATAACAGAATATAAATAAATATATAAATTCCACCTTAATAAATCTTAACTTAATTCAATATTAACAATTAATAATAAAACTAAAAAACTTAACCTAGGTATAATTGTTTAACCGCGAATGCTGGCACAAAATTAATCAACCATAATATAAATCACTAAAATTAAATTAATAAATTAACCAATTCTAATTACTATTAAAAAAAAATTTAATAAACTAATATATAACTCATTTATAAAGCTAAATTAATAAGCTAGAATTAAACTTAAATAAGTCATTTCAATCAATACAGGAATTTAAAATATTGGGGGGGTAAGCGAGAAGCTATTTGTGCTGCTTTTTAATAATAATAATTATATTTTACATCAAAGCAGATAAATAATGATAATAATATTAGAATTTAAAAGTAATTAGGGGATTACTTCAAATAAACAATATTATGGAATAAATAATGATAATAATATTAGAATTTAAAAGTAATTAGGGGATTACTTCAAATAAACAATATTATGGAATAAATAATGATAATAATATTAGAATTTAAAAGTAATTAGGGGATTACTTCAAATAAACAATATTATGGAATAAATAATGATAATAATATTAGAATTTAAAAGTAATTAGGGGATTACTTCAAATAAACAATATTATGGAATAAATAATGATAATAATATTAGAATTTAAAAGTAATTAGGGGATTACTTCAAATAAACAATATTATGGAATAAATAATGATAATAATATTAGAATTTAAAAGTAATTAGGGGATTACTTCAAATAAACAATATTATGGAATAAATAATGATAATAATATTAGAATTTAAAAGTAATTAGGGGATTACTTCAAATAAACAATATTATGGAATAAATAATGATAATAATATTAAAATTTAAAAGTAATTAATTAATTAAATAAATAAATTCAATTAAAGCAGGAAAAATAATTAATAACCATCTAATTATATTAAATCTTAGTTACCTAAATCCCCAATAATTGCTTTCTTTTTTTTTTTTCTTATACAGAAAAAAAGAAAGCAATTAATAATTATTAAATAAATCATTAATTAATTAGATATTAGTTATGAAAAACTTAATTTAATTTATTTAATTATATGAAATTATGATTAAATATAAATTTATATTATTTACAATTATATTAAATATATTATTAATATATAAATCTATCCTTTATAGTATAAGGATAGATTTAATATTATACTTTAAATAATTATTATTATATTATTATAATTATATATATATTTGTAAATTAATATATAATTATTATATTATTAATTAATATTTATATTATAATAAATTATATAATTATTATATGTATATATTAAAATATAAATATATATTATATTAAATATATTATTAATATATAAATCTATCCTTTATAGTATAAGGATAGATTTAATATTATACTTTAAATAATTATTATTATATTATTATAATTATATATATATTTGTAAATTAATATATAATTATTATATTATTAATTAATATTTATATTATAATAAATTATATAATTATTATATGTATATATTAAAATATAAATATATATTATATTAAATATATTATTAATATATAAATCTATCCTTTATAGTATAAGGATAGATTTAATATTATACTTTAAATAATTATTATTATATTATTATAATTATATATATATTTGTAAATTAATATATAATTATTATATTATTAATTAATATTTATATTATAATAAATTATATAATTATTATATGTATATATTAAAATATAAATATATATTATATTAAATATATTATTAATATATAAATCTATCCTTTATAGTATAAGGATAGATTTAATATTATACTTTAAATAATTATTATTATATTATTATAATTATATATATATTTGTAAATTAATATATAATTATTATATTATTAATTAATATTTATATTATAATAAATTATGTAATTATTGTATTTATGTTAGATAAATTATATAATAACAATAATAACATGAATTAGTCCTGCTGAAACTATTATTACTTAAAT